ACAATAGATCAAATAGCAATGGATACGACTATTCCAACAGTTAGACCTTTCTTTGATATGGATTCTCTATTCCTAATGGCTGTGGTACAAAAAAGATTGTGTAAAGAAAAGAGTAGAGTAGACAAGGAATGAAAATCTCCCTCTCGGTCTATGATACCTAAATGGAAGAAAAATCCGGATCAAACCCTTATTTATCTTAACCTTAGGTTAATTTACTTCGCCGAAAGGGAGAAAAAGGGGTCGAACCCTTATTCTTATTAGTGTTGATTTTATTTTTGTTAGGTTTAAGTCTGACGAGAATAATATTCTACAACCAGCAATTCATTTATTTTCAAACCGACCCATTTACTATCTATTATTTGATTGACTAATCCTTTATATTGGAATGGTTGAAGAGTCAAATGGTTTGGCAATTCCTCATGGGGGGATGAATCGAGAGAATTTTGAATTAGAACTTTAGATTTTTGTTCATCCCTCGCCGCAATAGTATCTCGGGGTTTGCAGCGATAACTTGGTATATCTACTATACGACCATTGACTAAAATATGTCTATGGTTAACTAATTGGCGAGCTCCCGGAATAGTCGGAGCCATACCCAAGCGAAAAAGAATGTTATCAAGGCGCATTTCAAGTAATTGTAGTAAAACCTGACCTGTTGACCCTTTTGCCTTTCCGGCGATACGAACGTATTTAAGTAATTGTCGTTCTGTAAGACCATAATGAAAACGCAATTTTTGTTTTTCTTCTAGGCGAATTCGATATTGGGATTTTTTCCCGGAACGCGATTGGTTTCTAAGATCACTTCCAGCTCTGGGCCTTTTATTAGTTAGCCCTGGTAAAGCCCCCAGGCGGCGTATTTTTTTGAAACGAGGACCTCGGTAACGCGACATAAAGACTCCTTCTTCTTATTTATATTTAATTATTAATTCTTATTGATGAAATTTCATTCTACAGAATAAACCTAAACTAAAAATGAACTAAATTCTAAATAAAGCGAAATTTACTGAAGTATTTTTCTATTAAAGAATAATGAGATGAGTTGGATAAATATCCAGATCTTTATAGTCTATATATAGAAAAAGAAAAGGATTCTTTTCGTTAGATAGTTGGAAATTTCTATCACATAATAAATCAAGGGCTTTTGCCAAAAGAGGAAGACATTTTTTTTCAATATTCTTTGATTTCAAAGATGCATTATCAATCATGTAAAACATAGAATAAAATAAATAGAGAAAAGCCGACTATCGGAATCGAACCGATGACCATCGCATTACAAATGCGATGCTCTAACCTCTGAGCTAAGCAGGCTCACATAACAAAAATTCGACATGTATAAGAATTCAATAAACTCTTAGAATCTTTGCTATTCACTATTATACTATTTTAATTCTTAGCTATTCATAATGAATATTAATATATTAAAGAATAGAATATAGAATTTCAAATAACTGTTAAATATTATAGAAGATAACGATTAATCTAGCGATATAGAATTTCCATTTTTCTTTTTTATCACAATTAAATATTCTTTTTTTTTTTAATATGATTTGATTTTTGAATTCAAAAATCAAATCATATTAAAAAAAAAAGAATCGACCGTTCAAGTATTCGAAATTTCATGGGTAAATGAGTGGAAGAGAGACAGATGTATAGCGTATGTATCCACCTATATTGAATTGCCGATACAGAAATGATAAAATCGTTTTTGAATTGGACCGAATATAAGCCTCCTAATAGATATAGAAGATGAAAGAAGATAGACAAGAAATCAAAGACAAAGAGGAGAAAACACTTTTTCGAGACAGGAATCGGCATCTATCTAATGAATTCAGCGGTTCCGGTATAAATGAAAGAAAAAGGGGAACGAGATCACAATGAGATTTTCATCTCAAAAAGGGGGATATGGCGAAATCGGTAGACGCTACGGACTTAATTGGATTGAGCCTTGGTATGGAAACTTACTAAGTGATAACTTTCAAATTCAGAGAAACCCTGGAATTAATAAAAATGGGCAATCCTGAGCCAAATCACGTTTTCCGAAAACAAACAAAGGTTCAGAAAGCGAAAATCAAAAAGGATAGGTGCAGAGACTCGATGGAAGCTGTTCTAACGAATGGAGTTGATTGTCTTACGTTAGTAGAGGAATCCTTCTATCGAAACTTCAGAAAAGATGAAGGATAAACCTGTATACATAATAGAGAAGAATTGTTGTCAATTGATTCCATATTGAGGAAAGAATCGAATATTCATTGATCAAACCATTCACTCCATAATCTGATAGATCTTTTGAAGAACTGATTAATCGGACGAGAATAAAGATAGAGTCCCGTTCTACATGTCAATACCGGCAACAATGAAATTTATAGTAAGAGGAAAATCCGTCGATTTCAAAAATCGTGAGGGTTCAAGTCCCTCTATCCCCAAAAAGCCCATTTGGCTCCCTAATTCTTTATCGTATCCTTTTTTTCTTTATCCTTTTTTTGTTAGCGGTTCAAAATTC